GTTTAATCCTTTATATTTTCTATTTTTATTTTAGGAAATAAAGTTTTTGATCGGAATAGGAATCAAACCGAAAGCAAAGATCCTTTAACTATTAAAGGGTTAGAAAAACGAATCACACTTTTACCACTAAACTATACCCGCTACAGTGTGATTATTGTATACAACTGGCCCTTTTGTCGAACAGGGAAATTGGACAGAATAATACTAAATTATTAAAGTTAGTATCCTCTCAAAAGAATAAAAATTCTAGTTTTGACCTTTTTTGTTTTCGTATATCGAACTATCATTTCTTCCCTTTTTATTCTTGCTTGAAGATTTTGTATTACGCTTTCTAATTTTCTGATTTTATAGAATACTAAGCTATTTTCCAATCAGATAAATCATTCTTATTTATCTAGAATCTATTTAATTTCAAATTAAAATTGGTTTGGTTTGGACAAAAAAGGCCCGGTTAGGGGCTGAACAGGCCGGGCCGTGGTAATAAAATAAAAAAAAGACGGGTCCCTTGAACAAGATCAAAAAGGGAGAATTCTTTTTTTTTTTTACTTTTTTTATATTGTTTTGTTGGCACTTTACAGCCCCTTTTTTTTAACTTTTATTTAACGAAATAAAATTGCTGCTAAAAAGTGTACATATCTATATAATATCTATATAATAAATATTCCTTACTTTTTGTGTAATTTAACAGTGTCTTCAATTGGGAGAGATGGCTGAGTGGACTAAAGCGACGGATTGCTAATCCGTTGTACGAGTTATTCGTACCGAGGGTTCGAATCCCTCTCTTTCCTCTTCTGTTGATGACTTTATTTTTTTCCAAATTGTCAAAATACTTTTTGTTCCTAGTTAAACATAAAAAAATCTTCAAAAAATGTAAAAAAAAGATACCTTTTATTCTTCACGTCCAGGATTACGTCCTGGATCATTAGATAGGAATCCAAAGATGAAGAGAGAAACAAAAAAAATCACTACTGTATAAACGAAGAGTTTGAGAGTAAGCATTCTAAAATCTCCAAAATAATTTTTTTTTGAAAAAAAAATAGATAAAATAGATATAGGTTCTACAGTTTTCTACCGCATATCCTCTGTGAATACCAATAACCAAAGGAGTTTTCTATTAACCAAAATCTAAATATCTTAAAGTAAAGCAGTCATTTTATCGTCGATTTTAAAATGAAATATTTTATCGAAAACTTACAGCAGCTTGCCAAACAAAAGCTAAGAGAAAAAAAAGCACAGGTATGACGGGCATAATATCTACGATTGGATTCAAAAAAGCATAGGCCTCGGGCAATTTTCCGAAGAAAAAGCTACTTGAATATGAAAAAAAGGCATAATGGCAGACCCCTATCACACTACAAATATTAAGCATAGCAGACATTTTGTTCTATGAGATAATTCCATTTTGATTGAGTTATTTATATAATATAAATATATAAATAAAAGGAAAAGGTAAAATAAAGAGAGACTCTTTGTCTCTCTTTATTTTTGAATCCGCGCCCAGCCAAAAGTCCTCCAATTCTCAAAAGAGAATAGAAGAAATCATACTTTTCATACAATATCTTAATTGAATTCTATCTAATGATCAATAAATTAAGTTACATTCTCTATTTACACGTATTAAAATATTAATAACAATTTAATCTACTCTATAGCTATTTATCTTGTACTTGGAGTTGACAAAAAATCAATATTAATACTATTAATATTGTTGATTATTCGTGTCGAATAGAAATCTAAATGGGGCGTGGCCAAGTGGTAAGGCAACGGGTTTTGGTCCCGCTATTCGGAGGTTCGAATCCTTCCGTCCCAGAGCATATCCTTTAATCCCCTTTATTCATAAATTGAACCCTGGTTCCAAATTAAAAGAATGTTAATGTTATAGTAAAACCTCGTTTGAACCAATGTGGTAGAAAGCAACGTGCGACTTGAAGGATACGATCCGCCGTGTATTCCTTCTTCTATCCACCATCTTCTATTTCTATAGTTCTATAGAAACGAAGGTGCTCTTGTCTCGACATCCGTTGGGATGGTAAATAGTCCACGATGTAGTTCGAGTAGAAAGTATTAATTTTTTTCTCAGAACAAGAATCTAGGGTTAATGTAAATCAAAAAATTGAAATAACTTCGTAAACTGTAAATCTATATAAATTGAAGGGATCCCAATCGAGCAAATTTCCAATTCAAAAGTAATATTTGTTAGAATAAATTAAACCTTTTCGATCCAAAGTGTATATTGTATATAATGTGTGAATGCATCGTCCGTAGGATTTTTTTATTGTGATAGAAGGAAATCAAAAAAGGGGGGGTAGGGGCTTGTATATACCTATAACTTTTGCTAACCTTTACTTATTTTTTTCGTTATAGTTCCCCCTTCGTTCGGTTCGATTCGTAGATATTTATCATTGTTTTCGTCGAATTTCATGTTCGATAATGACAAAACTTTATTTTTTTATTTTATTGATGCTAGAAAATTGGGACATTCCCATTCAATGGCATCCAA